ATATTGCAATATTGTAATATTATAATATACACATGTTGTGTAAGGGAAGGAGCTTCTCGATGTTTTCCTGTTTCCGGGGGGTTTACAGGAATATTAGACATCTTAGGAGTTTTGGGGGGTAGGGGGGGTTTAGACGCGAAACAAACAGGGGGCATTGATAGAGATCTTAGGAGTTGACACATGACTTTTATGCTCTTGAAATCAGTTATGCAATTCTTAAAGGAGTATCATTGCGCCATGAATATCTTGTGCGGCGAACAGAATGTGTGTTCCACCTTGTAAGAATAGGTTTGTATGCACTGTGAGATGCCAGGGGAAAAGGAAAAAAAAAAAGAGAACCCGTTGCCCGCTAGAGAGAATGCCCGGCATGGTGGGTAACGAGGAGTATGTATTACCACCATTAACTTATGCAAGCGTCAATGAAAGTGGAAGGCAGGACCAAGTAATGGACCTGAAGTAGGAACCAGATGCCAGGAATAATTCACTGAGTGAAACCCCCACAATAGTTGTCCCTCACCTTCAAGAACCGTGATCATTAAGAAATCAACTGATGGTGGGCTCTTACTACATTAAATATGTGAGATTTGACGAGATGTTGAGTGCTTGGTATAACTTGACTGGTGAATTGTTCGTGCTCGGTCTTAGTATATCGTCTGTTGACGTGAAATATCATTCAAATTATGATTTTTATGTATATGTACTTTTTGAGTAGTTAATTGTTGTATGAGGGTGGAATTTGATAAGCGTACTTTTTCTAATGAGATGGTTGATTTCATATATATATGGTTAATATAAATTTATGGTATAATTACATATATGTACAAACCTGTTTTTGGCAGAGCTCGGCAAAGAATAGTTTAGTTTTAGAATTCTAGCTTTGGGAGTTAGGGGTGGGGGTTGAAATCCCCTTTCTTTGAGCGGTAGGAAGGATTTAAACCTTCGGCATCCGGTTTACAAGACTGGCGCTCTGGCACTGAGCTACTACTGCAGGTTTGCTTATGCAAATATTTTGTTTTCTATTAATCCGGCGATGGGAAATAAGATAAGAAAGATGAGGAAGTAGAGAAAGGATGCGATTTGGCCAATAACGATGAAGGGGTGTTCAACGGGCATTCCCCCGATTCAAGTTAAAATGGTTACGTTTGCGACTAGGAGTCAGAATAGGAATTGTGTAAGTGGCCGGAAAGTGAGGGCTCGGAGTTTTGATGTATGGAGAGTTGGGACGAGCATAAGGATGAGAATGGAAAAGAGGAGTGCAAGGACTCCTCCTAGTTTGTTAGGAATTGATCGAAGAATGGCGTAAGCAAATAAGAAATATCACTCTGGCTTAATATGTGGGGGAGTGACTAAGGGGTTTGCAGGGATAAAGTTGTCTGGGTCTCCTAGTAGATTGGGGGAGAAGAGGGCTAGGGCAATTAAAGCAATAAGTAGGATTACGAAGCCTAGTAGGTCTTTGTACGAGAAGTAGGGGTGGAAGGAGACTTTGTCTGTGTCTGAGTTCAGGCCTGCTGGGTTTGTAGATCCGGTCTCGTGGAGAAAAATTAGGTGAATTATTGTTATGGCTGCAATGATAAATGGAAGGAGAAAGTGAAAGGCGAAGAATCGGGTGAGGGTTGCATTGTCTACTGAAAAGCCGCCCCAGAGCCATTGGACTAGGGAGTTACCAATGTAAGGAATAGCGGAGAGAAGGTTGGTAATAACGGTGGCTCCTCAGAAAGATATTTGTCCTCATGGGAGGACATAGCCTACGAATGCAGTTATTATAACCAGGAGGAGGAGGATAACTCCGATGTTTCATGTTTCTTTATGAAGGTAAGAGCCATAATACAGTCCTCGACCAATATGAAGGTAAATGCAGATAAAGAAGAAGGATGCGCCGTTGGCGTGTATGTTGCGAATTAGTCAGCCGTAGTTTACATCTCGACAGATGTGGGCGACGGAGGAAAATGCTGTTGCAATGTCGGAGGTGTAGTGTATTGCTAGGAAGAGGCCTGTTAGAATTTGGGCGATGAGACAGAGGCCTAGCAAAGAGCCAAAGTTTCATCAAACGGAAATATTAGAGGGGGCAGGGAGATCAATTAGTGCGTCGTTTGCGATTTTTAGGAGGGGGTGGGTTTTTCGGAGGCTGGCCATTAAAGTTTTTGTAGTTGAATAACAACGGTGGTTTTTCAAGTCATTGGTCCTGGTTAAAATCCTGGCAGAAACTATGGCTTATGCGATGCTTATATTTTTATTTGGTTTGGTGTTAGGGTTGGCGGCGGTTGCCTCTAATCCTTCACCATATTTTGCAGCTTTAGGGTTAGTTGCGGTGGCGGGGGTAGGGTGTGGGGTATTGGTGGGACATGGGGGGTCTTTTTTATCTTTGATTTTGTTTTTGATTTATTTGGGGGGAATGTTGGTTGTGTTTGCTTATTCAGCGGCACTTGCTGCTGAGCCTTATCCGGAGAGCTGGGGAAGTTGACCTGTACTAGGTGTTATGCTGGTTTATGTGGCGGGAGTAGGTGTAGCAGGAAGTGTATTTTGAGGGGGATGATATGAAGGTTCTTGAACTTCGGTGGATGAGTTTAGTGAGTTTTCTGTGTTTCGGGGGGATGTGGGGGGAGTAGCGTTAATGTATTCTGTGGGGGGAGTCATGTTGATTTTAGGGGCGTGGGTGTTGTTGCTAACGTTGTTTGTAGTCTTGGAGTTAACTCGGGGTTTAAGTCGTGGGGCTCTTCGGGCTGTTTAGAACAGGAGGATGAGTAGGGCTAGAATGAAGGTGAAGAAGAAGAGGGAGAGGTAGGTTTTAATTATTCCTTGTTGAATATTGCTTGTTATTGAGATTAGAGGGGAGTTTAGGGAGTAGGTGGCTTTTGGGCCTACTTTTTCTAATCAGGTTTGGTCAATTATTTGAGTGGCGATGGTTTGGCCTAAAAGAAGATTAAGTTTAGGGGTAGTGCGGTGTATTACTGCGGGGAAAAAGCCTAGTATATTGGAGAAGTGATGGAGTGGGAGGTTTGGGAGGATTTTGATTTGTTTAGTGGTTAGGGAGGCTAGTTCTAGAGCAAGTAAAAGTCCAATGATTGTTACGATAAGGGCAGCTATTTTTAAAAGAAAGGGCATGGATATAACAGGGGTTTTTAGGGGGGTAATGTTGGAGGTGATGAGAAGGCCGGCGATAATGCTACCTCATGCTAGTCGTTTGATTGGGTTGGTTACTGTTAGGTTATTTTCGTTAATTGGGGAGAGAGGGTTAAATCGGGGGTGACCTATGGATACAAAGAAAATTACTCGAAGACTGTAGATGGCAGTGAATGAGGTGGCTAGGAGGGTAAGGGCTAGGGCTCAGGCGTTTAGGTAAGATGTGTTGAGGGCTTCAATGATAGCGTCTTTGGAGAAGAACCCTGCTAGGAAGGGGGTGCCTGTGAGGGCAAGGCTTCCGATGGTTAGGCAGGAGGAGGTGAGGGGGGTGAGGTGGTGTATTCCTCCTATTTTACGAATGTCTTGTTCGTCGTTTAGGCTGTGAATAATTGAGCCGGAGCAGAGGAAAAGCATTGCTTTAAAGAAGGCGTGGGTGCAGATATGTAGAAAAGCAAGTTGGGGTTGGTTAAGCCCGATGGTTACTATTATTAGGCCGAGTTGACTAGATGTTGAGAAGGCAACGATTTTTTTGATGTCATTTTGGGTGAGAGCACAGGTTGCGGTAAAAAGTGTGGTAAGGGCACCTAAGCAAAGGCAGGTGGTGAGAGCGGTTTGGTTATTTTCTAGTAGTGGGCTTATGCGGATTAGTAAAAAAATACCTGCTACGACTATAGTGCTTGAGTGCAGTAGGGCAGAGACCGGTGTAGGGCCTTCTATGGCTGAGGGGAGTCAGGGGTGAAGCCCGAATTGGGCTGATTTGCCAGTGGCTGCGAGGATGAGGCCTATGAGGGGGAGGGTGAGGTCAATAGTTTTGGCGGTAAAAAAAATTTGTTGAAGTTCTCAGGAGTTAAGGTTGGTTATAATCCATGCTATGGAGAAGATTAGGCCAATATCACCAATTCGATTATAGAGAACTGCTTGGAGGGCTGCGGTGTTTGCGTCGGTTCGGCCATACCATCAGCCAATGAGTAGGAAGGATATAATTCCTACTCCTTCTCAACCAATGAAGAGTTGAAATATGTTATTTGCTGTAACTAAAATAATTATAGCAATAAGAAAAATGAGGAGGTACTTAAAGAAACGGTTTATATAGGGGTCGGAGTGCATATACCAGGAGGCAAATTCTAGAATAGATCAGGTGACATATAAGGCAATAGGGGTAAAGATAATTGAGTAGATGTCAAATTTAAGGCTAATATTAATATCGAAGGTGAGGGTGTTTATTCAGTTTCAGGTGGTGATGATGGTCTCAGTTCCTTCGTGGAGAAACAAAAATAGGGGGAGGAGGCTAACAAAGAAGGCTATTTTTACGGCAGTTTTGACTTTGTATAGGGCTCAGTGTGGAGGGTGTAGTTTTGGGGTGAGGGTTGTTAGGATGGGAAAAATTAGTAGAAAAAAGATTGTGGCTAGGCTGGATGCTATAATAGTGGAGGTATAGTGCATAGCTGCTACTTGGATTTGCACCAAGGGTTTTTGGTTCCTAAGACCAACGGATGAGCTGTTATCCTTTAGAAGCTGTTCGAGTGAGCCTTGGAATTTAACCAAGGGGGCAAAGATTAGCAGTCTTTGTTATTGCAAATCTCTCTCGGTGAGCAAGGGGAATTTAACCTCTATTTTTAGAATCACAATCTAATGTTTTTGTTAAACTATGCCTACAGAATGTTCAGCCTCAGATTAGTTCGGGTTTAAGGATTAGGAGCAGAAGGGGGAGGAGATGAAGTGTTAGCAGTAAGTGTTCTCGTGAGTGTGTTGGTTCTAGGGCCATGATGTGGGTGGGAACTGGGCCTCGTTGTGTCATTAAGAACATATAGAGAGAATAGCCTGCGGTGATTAGGGTGCCTGTTCCTGTGAGGGCAATTGTTCATCAGGATCAGTTAAATAGGGAAGTAATAATTATTAGTTCTCCTATTAGGTTGGGGAGAGGGGGAAGGGCGAGGTTGGCGAGGCTGGCAATAAATCATCAGGCGGTTATAAGGGGCAAGATTATTTGTAGGCCTCGTGCTAGGAGAAGGGTTCGGCTATGGGTTCGTTCATAATTTGTGTTGGCTAAGCAGAAGAGGGCAGAGGAGGTTAATCCGTGGGCAATTATGAGGATGAGGGCGCCAGAGAAGCCTCAAGGTGTTTGGATAAGAATGCCGGCTGCGACAAGGCCCATATGGCTCACGGATGAGTAGGCGATTAGTGATTTTAGGTCGGTTTGGCGGAGACAAATTGACCCAGTCATGATTACTCCCCAAAGGGCTAGGATGATGAAGGGGTAGCTAAGTTCTTTGGTAAGAGGTTCTAGTATTGTTATTATTCGTATTATGCCGTAGCCTCCTAGCTTTAGGAGGACGGCAGCTAGAATTATGGAGCCTGCAATGGGGGCTTCAACGTGGGCTTTGGGAAGTCAGAGATGGGCCCCATAAAGGGGTATTTTTACTAGAAATGCCAGTAAGCAGCCAGATCATCATAGTTTATCTGCAAAGGAGGATATGTGTATAGAGGGGGAGAATTGAAGTGTAAGGAGGGAGAGGGTTCCGGTATTGTTTTGTAAGAGGAGGAGGGCGACAAGAAGGGGGAGAGAGCCTGCTAGGGTATAAAATAAAAAATATGTTCCTGCATTTAGGCGCTCTGCTTGATTACCTCATCGGGTAATAATTACGAGAGTCGGGATTAATGTGGCTTCAAATATAATATAAAATATAATTAACTCAGTTGCGCTAAAAGCCAGGATTAAGAAGATTTGTAGGGATGTGAGGAGTGTAATATATATTCGTTGTCGGTTAATGGGTTCTGAGGAGGTGTGGTGTTGGCTTGCTAGAATTATTAGGGGTAGAAGTCAGCAGGTTAAGGTTAATAGAGGGGTGGAGACGGGGTCGGTTACCATGTAGGGGTTTAGAAAGGATCAGCCCGAGTCTGCTATTGATTTAAGTCAGGTTAGGCTAATTAGGGAAATAGTTAGGCTATACGCTAGTGAGGAGGATCAGAGCTGTTTGGCAGGGGTCGCTCAGGTGGTTGGGATAAGCATGATGGTTGGGATAAGGATTTTTAGCATTGTAGGAGGTTGAGGCTTTGGAGTCGATCTGTACCGTGGGTGCGGGCACTGGCAACTAAGAGGGCGAGGCCTGCGCTTGCTTCACAAGCTGAAAATGCTAGTAGAAGCATTGGGGAGGCTGAGAAGTTAGTGGAGTTAAGTTGGAGTGTTCAAAGGGATAGGGCAATAAACAGGGACAATATTATTCCTTCTAAACAAAGAAGGGCAGAAAGGAGATGTGTTCGGTGAAATGCTAGGCCTGCCAGTCCTAGCATAAATATAGAGGAGAAGGTGAAGTGAGCGGGAGTCATTAGATGGTTGTGGATTTTAACCACAAGCTCTTGAGCCGAAATCAAGGGTTTTTCTTAAACTAACGATCTATTCAGCTCACTCAAGGCCTCCTTGAATTCATTCATAAATTAGGCCGAGGGTTAATAGAGTGAGGATAGTAAATGCTCAAATAAATGTTATGAGAGGGGTGGAGAGTTGGTCTCCTCATGGAAGTGGGAGAAGGAGTGCAATTTCTAAATCAAATAGGAGGAAAAGAATGGCAACGAGAAAAAACCGGAGTGAGAATGGTAGGCGAGCGGATCCTAGGGGATCAAAGCCACATTCATAAGGTGAGAGTTTTTCGTGGTCTGGGCTTATCTGAGGGAGTCAGAAGGAAATGGTGGCTAAAATAGTGGTGAGAACAACGGAAACAAAAATTGCTGTTATAACTAAGTTCATTATCTTTCCTTGGGGTCTAACCAAGACTAGGTGATTGGAAGTCACATGTACTAACTTTAATACTAGAAAGATATGAGCCTCATCAGTAGATTGAGATGTAGAGGAAAAGTCAGACGACGTCTACAAAATGTCAGTATCAGGCAGCAGCTTCGAATCCGAAGTGGTGCTCTGATGTAAAGTGGTATTGGATTTGTCGTAGCAGGCAGGTGGTTAGAAAGGTGGACCCAATAATAACGTGGAGGCCGTGGAAGCCTGTGGCTACAAAGAATGTGGAGCCATAAACTCCGTCCGCGATTGTGAAGGGGGCTTCGTAATACTCTATTGCTTGTAAAAGTGTGAAGTAAAAGCCTAGAAGAATTGTAAGTGTTAGCGCTTGAATTGTTTCTTTTCGATGTCCTTCTATGATGCTATGGTGGGCTCAAGTGACTGTAACACCGGATGCTAGAAGGACAGCTGTGTTTAGGAGGGGAACTTCAAAGGGGTCTAGAGTGGTAATGCCTGCGGGAGGCCAGCATCCTCCGAGTTCGGGGGTGGGAGCGAGGCTTGAGTGGTAGAATGCTCAGAAAAACCCTAGGAAGAAAAAGACTTCTGAAGTAATAAAAAGAATTATGCCGTAGCGAAGACCTTTTTGGACGGGGGGTGTGTGGTGGCCTTGGAACGTGCCTTCTCGGATGATATCTCGTCATCATTGGTTTATAGTTAGGAGGAGGAGTGCCAATCCTAAAAGTATAAGTGTTGTATTATGGAAGTGTATTCAGATTGCTAAACCGGATGTTATTAGGAGGGCGGCTGCTGCTCCTGTTAGGGGTCATGGGCTAGGGTCTACTATGTGGTATGCGTGTGCTTGATGGGCCATTAGACGTTTTCTTGGAGATAGAGGCTTAAAAGAAGGACAAATACGTAGGCTTGAATTATGGCAACAGCTACCTCTAACAGTGTTAGCAGGAAGAGGAGGGCGGCTGTTAGTAGTGCAATAGTTGGCATTAGTGGGAGGAGGACGGATGCGGCGGTGGCAATTAGTTGAATTAGGAGGTGACCGGCTGTCAGGTTTGCTGTTAGTCGAACGCCTAGGGCTAGTGGTCGAATGAATAAGCTAATTGTTTCGATGATAATCAGGACGGGGATGAGGAGGGTAGGAGTACCTTCTGGGAGAAGGTGTCCTAATGCATGGGTAGGTTGATTTCGTATACCAATAATTACTGTGGCTAGTCATAGGGGAACGGCAAATGCTATATTAAGGGAAAGTTGTGTTGTGGGTGTAAAGGTGTAAGGCAGTAGGCCTAGTATATTTAGTGTAATAAGGAATAGCATTAATGAGGTTAGTAGAACTGCTCATTTATGGCCACCTAGGCTTAGGGGTTGAAAGATTTGCTGGGTAAAACGGTTAATAAATCAGCCTTGAAGGGTAAGAAGGCGATTATTTAGTCAGCGAGTTGTGGGTTTAGGGTAAATAACTCAGGGTAAGGCCAGGGCGAGGGCAATTAATGGGATTCCTAAGTGTGTGGGGCTCATAAATTGGTCAAAAAAGCTTAGTATCATGGTCAGTTTCAGGGCTCTGTTTTAGGTTTTTCTGTGCTTTGGGGGGTGGGCTCGTTGGGGAAGGAGTGGGCCATAACTTTTGGGGGAATGATGGTCAAGAAGACCAGTCAGGAAAAAATTAAAATGGCAAATCAGGGTGTTGGGTTGAGCTGTGGCATTTCGCTAAGGGTGGTTGGGAGTCACCGATCTTTAGCTTAAAAGGCTAACGCTGTTCCCTATTTAGCTTCTTAGCGAAGCGTCTTCAAGTATTAAAGATGATCAATTTTCAAAGTGTTCTAAGGGGACTGCTTCTACTACGATGGGTATAAAGCTATGGTTTGCACCGCAGATTTCAGAGCATTGTCCGTAGAAGATTCCAGGTCGAGATGCAATAAATGCTGTTTGGTTGAGGCGTCCAGGAACTGCGTCTATTTTTACTCCGAGGCTTGGGACGGCTCAGGAGTGTAAGACGTCTTCAGCTGAAACTAAAACTCGAATAGGGGATTCAACTGGTACTACCATTCGATGGTCTGCTTCTAGAAGGCGGAATTGTCCGGGGGTTAGGTCTTGTGTTGGGATTATGTATGAGTCAAAACCAAGGTCTTCATAGTCAGTATATTCGTAACTTCAATATCACTGGTGGCCTATTGCTTTAATTGTGAGGTGGGGGTCATTGATTTCGTCCATAAGGTAAAGGATTCGAAGAGAGGGTAGTGCGATGAGAATAAGAATGATGGCAGGGAGGAGGGTTCAAATAATTTCAATTTCTTGGGAGTCAAGGATAAATTTGTTAGTTAGTTTAGTGGTTACTATTGCCACAATAATGTAAAGTACGAAGGCGCTGATGAGGAAAACAATTATTAAGGCATGGTCGTGGAAGTGAAGAAGTTCTTCTATCACAGGTGAAGCTGCATCTTGAAATCCTAGTTGGGAGGGATGGGCCATTAAAACCAAGACACGTGGGGCTTTAACCCACAATTATGCCTTGACAAGGCAGTGTAATTTTCTGTTTTACTAGTGTCTTATAAAGAAAGTGGCAGAGTGGTTATGTGGTTGGCTTGAAACCAATTTATGGAGGTTCAATTCCTTCCTTTCTCGTTGTTATAGGGTTGATTGGTCCAATGAGAGGTTTTATTGTTTAGACGAGGTTTGTTGGACTTGCACAAATGCTGGTTCTTCAAAGGTGTGATATGGGGGTGGGCAGCCGTGTAGTCACTCTACATTTGTTGGTGTAAGTTCAACTGACAAGACCTCTCGTTTGGCAGCAAAAGCTTCTCAAATAATAAATAAGAATATAATTACTGCTACAAGAGAAATTATTGAGCCAATGGAGGAAATTGTGTTTCAAAGGGTGTAAGCGTCCGGGTAGTCTGAGTATCGACGAGGCATTCCTGCGAGCCCAAGGAAATGCTGTGGGAAGAAAGTGAGGTTTACTCCTACAAACATGACTGCGAAGTGGATTTTTGTTCACGTGCTGTGGAGTGTGTAGCCTGAAAATAGGGGAAATCAGTGGACAAAGCCTGCGACAATTGCAAATACAGCGCCTATTGAGAGAACATAGTGGAAGTGGGCTACTACATAATATGTATCGTGGAGTATAATGTCTAGGGATGAGTTGGCTAAAACAATGCCAGTTAGGCCGCCTACTGTAAATAAGAAGATGAAGCCTAATGCCCACAGGAGAGGGGTTTCTCACTTAATTGAGCCACCATGTAGGGTGGCTAGTCAGCTAAAGACTTTTACGCCAGTAGGGATGGCAATAATTATTGTTGCAGAGGTAAAATAAGCCCGAGTGTCTACGTCTATTCCAACGGTAAATATGTGGTGGGCTCAGACAATAAAGCCTAGAAGGCCAATAGCCATTATTGCTCAAACTATTCCTATATAGCCGAAGGGTTCTTTTTTGCCGGCGTAATAGGCTACAATGTGGGAAATCATGCCGAATCCAGGGAGGATAAGAATATAAACTTCTGGGTGTCCAAAGAATCAGAATAGGTGTTGGTAAAGAATGGGGTCTCCTCCGCCTGCCGGGTCAAAAAAGGTTGTGTTTAGGTTTCGGTCGGTTAAGAGCATGGTAATGCCGGCGGCAAGAACTGGCAGGGACAGAAGGAGCAGGACGGCGGTGATTAAAAGTGCTCAGATGAACAGGGGCGTTTGGTACTGGGAAATTGCTGGGGGTTTTATGTTAATAATTGTAGTAATAAAGTTAATTGCTCCGAGAATAGACGAAACTCCAGCCAAGTGAAGGGAGAAGATGGTTAAATCAACTGAAGGACCAGCGTGTGCTAGATTGCCTGCTAATGGGGGATAAACAGTTCATCCTGTTCCAGCGCCAGCTTCAACTCCAGAGGAGGCGAGGAGAAGGAGGAATGAGGGGGGCAGGAGTCAGAAACTTATGTTGTTTATTCGTGGAAAGGCCATGTCTGGGGCACCAATTATGAGTGGGATTAGTCAGTTACCAAAGCCCCCAATTATGATGGGTATAACTATAAAGAAAATTATTACAAAGGCGTGTGCAGTAACGATTACATTATAAATCTGGTCGTCTCCGAGGAGAGAGCCGGGTTGGCTAAGTTCTGCTCGAATTAGTAGGCTTAATGCTGTTCCCACTATTCCGGCTCAGGCACCAAAAATTAGATAAAGGGTGCCGATGTCTTTGTGATTGGTCGAGAAAAATCAACGTGTGATTGCCACAGGTAAAATGGCTGAGAGTTAAGCGGTGGATTGTAGCCCCATGAACAGAGGTTAGAGTCCTCTTTTTGCCAAGCTCCGAGGTGTTTACATATCAGATTGCAAATCTGAAGTTGCAGGTTACCGTCTGCCGGGGCTTTTCCCGCCTGTTTTTTGAAGAGCAGGCGGGAAAAGTTAGATAGATGCTCGCTGGTTTGGGCACTTAGCTGTTAACTAAGAAATTGTAGGATCGAGGCCTTCCTATCTAGTAAGGCTTTAGCTTAATTAAAGTGTCTGTTTTGCATGCAGGAGATGTGGGGTAATATCTCGCAAGTCTTATCAGGGGCTGGGAGATTTTCACTCCCGCTTAGGGCTTTGAAGGCCCTTGGTCTGGGTGTTATCCTAAGCCTCTTAAATGGTTAATAATGCTATTATGGCTGGGGTTAGGGGGAGGAGACATGTAGCTAGGGAGGTTGAGGTGGTTAGGGGGAGGGTGGCTTGGGTGGGGACAAAACGTCAGGGGGTCGTGGCTGTTAGGGTATTGGAGGAAATGGTGAGGGTTATTGCGTAGGAAAGACGAAGGTAGAAATAGAGGCTGAGTAGTGCTGTTAGGGCAGCCAGAGTTGCGGTGGGGGCAAGGTCTTGTTTGGTCAATTCTTGGATAATTAGTCATTTTGGCATAAATCCAGTAAGAGGCGGGAGGCCTCCTAGTGAGAGAAGAATGAGAGGTGTGAGGGCGGTGAGGGCAGGTGTTTTTGCCCAGGATGTGGCGAGTGTATTAATATTAGTGGAGTTATTAATTTTAAAAATCAAAAAGGCGGAGGCCGTCATGATAAAGTACATTATTAGGGTGAGTAGGGTTAGCTGGGGTGAAAATTGAAGGACCAAAATTATTCAGCCAAGGTGGGCAATGGAGGAGTATGCTAGGATTTTACGTAGTTGTGTTTGGTTAAGGCCACCTCAGCCTCCGATGAGGGTGGAGGTGAGGCCTAAGAAAATAAGTAAATTTGGGTTGGTGGACTGAGTTTGAAGGAGGAGGGCAAAGGGGGCAAGCTTTTGCCATGTTGATAAAATGAGTCCTGTGGTCAGGTCTAGTCCTTGGAGTACTTCTGGTAGTCAGGCGTGGAGAGGGGCTAGACCGATTTTTAATGCTAGGGCAAGAGTAATTATGGTGGTGGGGAGGGGGTGGGATAATTGTTGAATTTCTCATTGGCCTGTCAGTCAAGCATTGGTGATGCAGGCAAATAGTAGGGTTGCTGCGGCGGCAGCTTGGGTAAGGAAGTATTTTGTAGTGGCTTCGACTGCTCGGGGGTGGTGGAGTTGGGTTATGAGGGGAATAATGGCGAGGGTGTTGAGTTCAAGGCCTATTCAGGCAAGGAGTCAGTGGGAGCTTGCAAAAGTAATTGTGGTTCCTAGGCCTAGTCCAAAAAGAAGGGTTGCTAAGATGTAGGGGTTCATTAGTAAAGGAAGGAGTTTAACCAACATTTTTGGGGTATGGGCCCAAAAGCTTATTTAGCTGACTTTACTAGGAAGTGGTGTAGTGGAAGCACTAAGAGTTTTGATCTCTTCAGGTAGGGTTCGAGTCCCTTCTTTCTAAGGAGCTGGAGGGGCTTTAACCCTCATTATTCACTCTATCAAAGTGGTCCTTTATTCAGGCACGGCTCCGGTTATAGTTGTGGGGGAAGTCCTGTGAGTGCGATGGGGAGTGCTAAGTGTCAAATTACGAGTGCGAGGGTAAGTGGAAGGAAGTTTTTTCAGATCAAATGTATTAGCTGGTCATAGCGAAATCGGGGGTATGAGGCGCGAACTCAAAGGAACAGGATGGATAGGAGGGTTGCTTTGGTTATAAGGTTAATTGTGGTGAATTCTGGGGCCAGGTGTGAGATGGAGGTGCCTAGAAAGAGGATTGCGGAGAGTGTATTTATTAAAAGGATGTTGGCGTATTCTGCGAGGAAGAAGAGGGCAAAGGGTCCTCCAGCATATTCTACGTTGAAGCCTGAGACAAGTTCGGATTCGCCTTCAGTGAGGTCAAAGGGGGCACGGTTGGTCTCTGCTAGTGTGGAGATGTATCATATTATAGCCAGGGGTCAAGCGGGGAGGAGGAGTCATGTGCTTTCCTGGGCAATGCTGAATGTTTGGAGTGTAAAGCCTCCGGTAAAGATAATTGCGTTGAGGAGAATTAGTCCTAGGCTCACTTCGTAGGAAATGGTTTGGGCGACGGCTCGGAGAGCCCCGATGAGGGCGTATTTAGAATTTGAGGCTCAGCCTGATCCAAGGATTGAATAGACTGCTAGGCTTGATAAAGCAAGAATAAATAGGATGCCTAAATTAAGGTCTGCCATGGGGAAGGGCAGGGGTATGGGGGTTCAAAGGGTTAGTGCAAGGGTGAGGGCTAGAATAGGAGCGAGTAAAAATAAAATGGGGGAGGAGGTTGAAGGTCGTACTGGCTCTTTGATGAAAAGTTTGAGGCCGTCTGCGATTGGTTGAAGGAGGCCGTAGGGGCCTACAATATTAGGGCCTTTACGTAGTTGCATGTAGCCTAGGACTTTTCGTTCAACTAATGTTAGGAGGACAACGGCTAGGAGTACAAAGACCATAAGAATTAAGGGGTTAAGGATTGAGGAGATTAGTGTTGAGGTCATAGTTAGGGGGAGGATTTGAACCTCCGTTGAAAGGGCTTAGGTCTTTTGCATTGGCCGGGCTCTGCCACCTTAACAAGCTGTTTTCTTAAGCTTAGGGGTTATGCCCTTTTGCCTATTTTAGTTGGTTTCATTAGGTAAGGGTGGGGCGTGTTTAAAACAGGGGCTCCTTCTTCTCGGTCCTTTCGTACTAGAGAGGATCATGACATAGATAGAAACTGACCTGGATTACTCCGGTCTGAACTCAGATCACGTAGGACTTTAATCGTTGAACAAACGAACCCTTAATAGCGGCTGCACCAGTAGGATGTCCTGATCCAACATCGAGGTCGTAAACCCCCTTGTCGATATGGGCTCTAGAAGGGGATTGCGCTGTTATCCCTAGGGTAACTCGGTTCGTTGATCGGTTTTACCGGATCATTCTGGTCAGAAAGTTCTGTTACTTAGGGTTGTAGCCCTGGGTTGTAAGAGTGATGTGCTCTTGGTCCACATGGGGGTTTTTTATTTCCCCGCGGTCGCCCCAACCAAAGGCATTGAAATAGGGTCTAGTTAGTTTTGTCTTTTGTGTTTAGGGTGCTTAACATAGTCTGTTCTGGTGCCTAAAGCTCCATAGGGTCTTCTCGTCTTATGGTTTTATCCCCGCTTCTGCACGGGGAGATCAATTTCATTGACAGGAGAAAGGAGACAGTTGAGCCCTCGTGGTGCCATTCATACAGGTCTTCATTTAAAGGACAAGTGATTGCGCTACCTTTGCACGGTCAAAATACCGCGGCCGTTAAACTTAAAGTCACTGGGCAGGCGGGACCTCTTATGTTTTGTGTTTCAAGAGGCGATGTTTTTGGTAAACAGGCGAGGCTCGTGTTTGCCGAGTTCCTTCTTTTTCTTTTGGTCTTTCCCATGAGGCACACCAGTGTGGGGGAAACGGGTGGTTGATTGGATGATTTTCTGGTTGTTTATTTTTTATCCAGTGCCCTCTTGGTTTTGGGGTCGTTAATTTTCGGTGGGGGTTCGTTCCGATGTACATGTGTGCGGGGAGAGAAGCGTGCTTCTCTTATTACTCATATTAGCATAATTACTTCCATTGGTAATGGAATAGCCTGATAGGATTAGCGGGTTAAGATAGTATTGTCGGTATTAGAGGGGGTGTGTGATGCTTAAGCTTTAACGCTTTTTATTTAGATGGCTGCTTTTAGGCCCACTAGGGCATGTGCCTTGTGTTAAATATGATCTTTATCCTGCTGGAAAAATTGTATTTTTTATCAAAGGGGCTGTACCCCCTTTGATTAACTCTTTTAATTTCTTGTTTCCTGAGTAGGCGTGGGCCGAGGGTGGGGAAAGAATTTAAAAGGCTGAACTTCTATTCAATTTTCAGGCAACCAGCTATAACTAGGTTCGGTAGGTCTATCACCTCTACTCAGAGCTCTTCCCACTCTTTTGCCACAGAGACGGGGTTGCCCTTTAATTAGGCTGTCTCGGAGTAGCTCACTTAGTTTCGGGAAATTAAACTATAATGCTTTTTGCTTAAGTGTTTCTTGCTAAATCATGATGCAAAAGGTACGAGGTAAAATCTCTGCTTTTTTATGCTTTACTGGGTTGTTTCATTTCTCTTTCAGCTTTCCCTTGCGGTACTTTCTCTATTGCGTCATAGGTCCTTTTCTGTCGCCCATACTTAGGGGGAAAAATGGTTTGTTTTTGGGTGTAGGTACTTTTGGGTGTATAAATAGTGGTTTGTTGATATTATTAGAGTGAGCTAGCTGTTGGGCGTCAGGGTGGTCCGATTTGCACGGGCGACTTCTCAGTGTAAGGGAGATGCTTTGCTGTCTTAGCTACATCCTGATTTTTCCAAGTGCATCTTCCGGTACACTTACCATGTTACGACTTGCCTCCCCTTGTTCCTAAAAGTGTATTATGTATTTTAAAGAGTTGGCTTGGGGAGAGTGACGGGCGGTGTGTGCGCGCTTCAGGGCCAGTTTCAGCAAAACACTCTGTTTTTTGCTTACTGCTAAATCCTCCTTCTAATGTACGTTTCATTGCATTATCCGTGTTCCCTAAAATAGGGAATGTAGCCCATTTCTTTCCCTCTCATATGCTACACCTCGACCTGGCGTTTTGGGTTTTACTAGTTTTGCTTACTATGGTGCCTTCACAGGGTAAGCTGACGACGGCGGTATATAGGCGGGGATGACAAGAGAGGGTGAGGTTTAACGGGGATTATCGGTTCTAGAACAGGCTCCTCTAGGTGGGTCTAAAGCACCGCCAAGTCCTTTGGGTTTTAAGCTAATGCTCGTAGTTCCCTGGCGGATAGCGGGTGTGAAGTGCTATCAAAGTTTAAGGCTGGGCATAGTGGGGTCTCTAATCCCAGTTTGTTTCACAGCTTTCGTGGGGTCGGGTGGGGGTAAAGCCACTTTCGTGGTGGGGCTTCATGCCTTCGGGAACGTATGACAGCTCTGAAGGTGTTCGGCTTTAGTTATATATTTTCCCTTAACCACTCTTTACGCCGGCACCTGTCAACTTGGGCCTCTCGTATAACCGCGGTGGCTGGCACGAGTTTTACCGGCCCTCTTGGCTTTAACTAAGTCAAGCTTTCACTTAGGGCTTAATGTTTATTACTGCTGAATTCCCTTGAGGGTGTGGCTAAGCAAGGTGTCATGGGCTATAGGATTATGTGCCTGATACCAGCTCCTTGTTCTCGGGCAGAGAACTGTGGGTATTCTCACGGGGGTGCGGAGACTTGCATGTATAAGTATAGCCAAAGCTGACAGTAAAGTCAGGACCAAGCCTTTGTGCTTACGGGACCTTTCTAGGGTCCGTCTTAACATCTTCAGTGTCATGCTTTAGTTAAGCTACGCTAGC